TTACCAGGTATGAGTGGTTTTGTTGCCGAATTAATAGTATTTTTTGGACTAATTACCAGTCAAAAATACCTTTTAATGCCAAAAATACTAATTACTTTTGTAATGGCAATTGGAATGATATTAACTCCTATTTATTCATTATCTATGTCACGCCAGATGTTCTATGGATACAAGATATTTAATGCTCCAAACTCTTATTTTTTTGATTCTGGACCGCGAGAGTTATTTCTTTCAATCTCTATCTTTTTACCCATACTAGGTATTGGTATGTACCCCGATTTTGTTCTTTCACTATCAGTTGACAAGGTCGAAGTTATTCTATCTAATTCTTTTTATAGATAGTTTTGATGAATAAAAAAAATCCTATGATTTTTTTTTAATCCTTCGTTGTACAATGAAAAAAAGAAGGCTTTTTCTTCTTTTCTTAAGTTAAGTAAAAAAAAATGAATTTGAATCGGCGCGAACCCTGTGAATCACTACAATATTTGATTCAGAGGGTTCTCATCAGTCCACACAAAGTTTTTTTTATCTCATATGCACTGTACACTTTTCTATTCGTATTCGTAAGAGTCTTTTTTGAATCCTTTTGAATTCAATTAGATGTTAATGTAAATGAACCATAACTATGTAGCCCTATTCCTAATAGATTGACCCCAAAATAGCATATCCAAATTATAAGAAAGCCAATAGACGCCACAATTGCGGAATTTATACCCTTCCATTTTATATTGGTTCGAATATGTAAATAAATCGCGAATACGATCCAAGTAATAAATGCCCAAGTTTCCTTTGGGTCCCAACTCCAATATGATCCCCATGCTTCGTTAGCCCATACTGCTCCAGAAAGTATCCCTATGGTTAAAAAGATAAATCCTAGACTAATAACCCGATAACTACAATAATCCAATTGTTGAATAAATTGCGACCTGTAATAATTCTTCGGAGAAAAAAAAGAAGTATTTTGTAAAACATTTCTTCTTTCATTCATGTATTCGATTTCACCAAAGAAAAATGACCCATTTAAATTTAATAAATGATTACTTGTAAAAAAAAGCTTTCTGTTTGCAATGACTAGAAGTGCTACTGATAATAATGATCCACATAAAAGGGCTGCATAGCCCAATATCATCATACTTACGTGCATTATTAACCACTCGGATTGAAGAGCGGGTACTAATATTGCAGATTCGTGTATTTCAGTTAAAAGACCTGAAGTAGCAAAGCCTTGGGTAAAAATAGCACTTGGGCCGATTATTGCGCTTAAAAAATTTTGATTTTTTTTGAAATACGGAACTATATGAATAAGGGAGAAACTCCATGAAAGGAAGATTAATGATTCATATAAATTACTTAGTGGAAAATGTCCCGAATAAATCCAACGAGTAACTAATAATCCTGTTATACAGAAAAAAGTCATTATCATGCCCTTTTCTGATGAATCGTAGAGTTTTATGATTTCATCGACTAAAAAGGTTATCAAATGAATTGTAATTACAATTGAAACGATCGAAAAAGAAATATGAGTTAATATATGCTCTAAGGTTGAAAATATCATAAAAATCTTAAAAAAGGGGAGTTCTTTAATTACAAGAAATCAGGAATTGAATTCATTATAGGATCTATTTAGTTTTTTTAGAAGATGGCATGCCGCCACTCGGACTCGAACCGAGATGCTCTAGCACTGCTTCCTAAGAGCAGCGTGTCTACCAATTTCACCATAGCGGCTTGTCTTGAACTCATAATAGCCTATGAATAAGCAATCGTCTAGATTTAAGAATTCAATTGGTTGCAATATTTTTTAGGAAAGATTCAAATGGATGAATAAAAATTAGTTCAAATAGGTATTTAAAGGTTCATTATTTTAGTTTAGGGCCTTAGTTTTCTTAAGATTTTCGTGTATTTTATACTCTCCTCAACTTGAACTCTTTAAAACTGGATAGTTTTATTATCCATTAATAGGATACAACTAAAAAAAATCCATTTTCTTAATGAATCCAAAAGAAAAAACCTGTTTTGGATCACTCAAAATTGATACATTATTTATCCAGAATCTCTTCACTAAGTGTTTTTGATTTGGTTGATCGCGAGAGATATATGGGGGTGTATATAGGAATTCAGAGAAAATCAAAAAGTCAGAAAGTTACACAAAAGGGTTTAAAATTTGAATCAATTAGTTTCAATGATTTTAGTAACTAAAGATTCAAGATTTTCTATTTGCTCTTCTATAGATAGAGAGAAAAAGTGGATATAGAGAAAAAATAAAAAGTTGTATTATTGTATTATTGTAACAAATAGGTCGATGGGGAAAATAAGACTCCCCGCCTCGGAAATGAAAAAATAGACTAAAAATAAAATGGAGTATCTTTTGTTTATTCTTTTGTCAACAAAAAGAAAGTATTTTTTCTTTTTTGAATTGAATTGAGTAAGGTAAACAGAAGAATTCTTATTCTACATATTTTAAGAGCAGAGCGAATTCCATTACCTATTGAGTTAATCAATA